ACACTCGAAAGATAGCCTAGAAAATCGAGTGAATGATTAGATAATTGGTTTATAGAGACCCTTCCGGGTTGAGACCACACATAAAACTGACATTGCCAGAAATTGATAAGGTAATATTTCCATTTATTCATCCGAAGAGACGTCCTTTTTGAAGCCAAAATGGACTTTCCCTGATACCTAACATAATGCATGAAAGGATCCTTGAACAACCATAGGATGGCCTGAAAATCATTAGCAAAAACTTCTATAAGATGCTTTATTTTTCCATAGAAAAATATTCGCTCAAGAAAGGCCCCAGAAGACGTTGATCGTAAATGAGAGGTTTTGTTACGGAGAAAAAGGAAGGTGGATTCATATTCATATACATGAGAATTATATAGGAACAAGAATAATTGTGGATTCCTTTTTGAAAAACTAGAAATGGATTTGTTTAGAGTAAAGAGAAAGAATCGTAATAAATGCAAAGAAGAGGCATCTTTTACCCGACAGCGAAGGCTTTGAACCACGATTTCCAGATGGATAGGGTAGGGTATTAGTATATTTGATACAAAATTTAAATGTAAAAATTTGTCCTCTAAAAAAGGAAATATTGAATGAATTGATCGTAAATTATTAGATTTTAATATTTTTTTTTTCTCTTCTAGGGAATCTACGAATCGTGGGGAAAATGGAATTTCCACTATGATTACAAACCCTTCTGATATCGTTTGAGAATACAAATTGTTGTTGTGCTTCCAAAACGGATTTTTATTCGAATCATTATCGAAAATAAGAAAATGATTCTGTTGCTGCATTCGAGTAATTAAACGTTTCACAATTAGTGAACTATATTTATTGTCATGATCCGTATTTTCTAACAAAATTGACCTATTTAAACCCTGCTCATGAGCAAGTGCATAAATATACTCTTGAAAAATAAGTGGATATAGGAAATCATGTCGCCAAGATTTATCTAGTTCTAAATATCCTTGAGATTTTTCCATTTGCAATACGATTTGAACCAAAAATCAGGGATTTCTCGGGTCATCAAATGATACATAGTGCGATACAGTCAAAACAAGGTATTCGAGTAAGAAAAATGAATAAATACCTCGGAAACAGGTAAACTCATGAACAGAATCCTTATCCTCTTCTTTCCATATAATAAAATAGGTTTGTATTCATTATAGGATACCAAGAAGCTTAGAAATCCTTTATTTTTGAAACCCAATCGCTCTTTTGATTTTGAAAAAAAAAAAAAAAATCTTTCTTTATCAATATACTGTTTCTTCTACACATTTATCTCCAACCCGTAGTGGAGAATAGTTAATAGTTAAGATTCATAAAAAAAAAAAAAGAGATAATCTACTCATGGGAGAAACTTTTCCCGCATTAGGCACTAATCTATTTTTAACATCTAATTAGATCGGGTAATCATTCAAATTAAGAACAGAAGCTCGTTTCTTCTTATTTCCCTATAATTGGAGCCGCAGGGCTCTATCCATTTATTCACTCAACCCAATTTCGAATTCGTTTTGTTCCGCTCCAAAAGCTTTGTGCCGATCCCGTATTCTCAGAATTCTCCATTGATACGACATGCTATTTTTTCCACCCATTCTCTTTCCAGGATCAGTCGCGGTCTTTCAAACTCTACCGATGGTATGGACGAATACATTACTTCATCCAAATGTGTAAAAGATCCTAGTCGCACTTAAAAGCCGAGTACTCTACCATTGAGTTAGCAACCCGAATAAAAATGAAAAAAAAAACTTGAGCTGTGTAGATACAGTCGAAATCCAAATAAATAGAGGGATTGAATTACATGACACAACCAAAACATTGAACTAACAAGAAACAAAAAACCAAACCCGCAGGGTAGAGGTAAATAAATTCATTTATACACGATCAAATTATATTTGTTCGATACGGTGTTGTCAATATAAATGTTTAGAAAAGAAGACAATGGAGAAAATAGAAAGAAATAATGAAATATATATAATTTAAAGGGACTTGTGTTGAATTGGCACTACATAGATACAAAAACAACAGGAGTATAGATGAGGGAATAAATAAAATAAGGAAAAGAGGAAAAAATCTCGAGTTTATTCAATATCTCTCAAAATCAATCAATATAAGCTGAATAAACAAGCTTGATCCCTTTTGTTAATAGTAATAGAGAATAGGGTTCTAACAAAAACCACTCGAAAATACTATCCGAATTTTCCATTTTTAAATCCAATTTTGTCATTTATTCCCATTCACTTGATTTTTTTCGATTTATATCAAAAAATCAATAAGATAAAATAGATTTTTGCCGTTCTATTCTAGAACGCGGGATTTTATATCTATAATCTTATAATCTATAATAATAAAATTAAGAGGTATGAATAAACAAGAGGGGGGTAGAGAAAAAAATTATATAAAGCTATATACAAGACATCCCCACACTCTTTTTTTATTGTTCATTAATTGTATTTCGTTTAATTAAGGCAAAATTATGTAAAACCCCTGCCTTCTTTAAAATATCATGAACAGTTCCTGTAGGTTGAGCACCCTTTTCAAGGAAATATAGAATAGCAGGAACATTTAAATAAGTTTGATTCTTTATCGGATCATAAAAACCCATTTTACGAAGATCTCTTCCCTCTCTTCGGGATCGAACATCAATTGCAACGATTTGATAGGCGGCTCATCGGGATAGATGTAGATGAACAACCCCCCCCTAGAAACGTATAAGAAGTTTTCTCTTCGTACGGCTCGAGAAAAATGATTTATGTCTATATAGAACATAAAATCATCAAATCAATTAGACTTTAATTTCCATTTTTCGGGAAAAAAGAAAAATCATTCGTACTCATAACTCAAGTTGGATAACTCTCAAATAGCTCAAAGAAAATCCTCGGGCATTTCATTTATTGAGTGGTCTCGAACTCCTTTTTTGTCTCGTTTAGAATCTATTTTGATTGTTGATTTTTCATTCTGATCTAATTGTTGAGACAATTCCAAAGGATATTTCCTTGTTCCAGGATCCTTTCTTTATCTTTACTTTGAATCATTGGGTTTAGACATTACTTCGGGAATCCTTAATCGTTTCAAAATGGTAGCAACATACCCTTTTTGTGATTTCTTTTTTTCTATGAAAGAATCATAGAATAGAGCGATTAATTCCTGTGCGCTACACTTTTGATCAAAAGAATTTTACTTTAACCAACTCCAACAAAACAAACTTTACGTTATGAATTGGAGTCTTTTGATTTCTATATTGAAGATATACTTTACGAAGTTGTTCCAACTTATTGATTGGCACTAACCCTAGATCCTTGCCCCTGATAAATTAATCAATAGTTTTTACTCGAGCTCCATGATGTACTATTTATATTACAACCCAACCAATAGGGGGTGAAACAGAAAAACAGAACAAAGGATGTCGAGTCAAGAGCACCTTTATTACTATATAAAATGGTGGATGAAAGAATCCACAGCCAATTATGTCCTTCAAGTCGCACGTTGCTTTCTACCACATCGTTTCAAACGAAGTTTTACCATAACATTCCTCGAATTTGGAATCAGTATGTAATTGATTCAATTATAGAATCATGAATAGTCATTGGTTCAGTCAATACATAGTAATTTCTAATTCATATATAGATGTATTTTTCTTTTTCTGAAGAAGTATCAACAAGAATTGAACTAAAATCTCATATTTTTTTAGTATATGAATCCACAACTTTTTTGAATAACACGGGAAAATGGACTCTTTTTGAATCTGAATCTTTGAGTGACTCACCCAACAGGATAGATTCACCAACCTCACACTTCGTCAAGTACCGAAAACTTATAAATAAGAAATCATTAAAAATATGGAATTGAAAAAAAAAATTCTTACGTCGCCATCATTATTTGAATAATATTTTACAGTAAGTATCGCATTTGATCATCATATTCGAAAAAAATCCCGTTTCTTTTTTTGTAGAGTAGATAAAAAACGGGTATGGTATGTAAGAAAGAGAAGATTTAGGTCCTTATTCTTTCAATTGATAAATCCTATTCAAAGGATAAGATAAGCATTTAGTCTACGTATTTTATTTATGATTCGACGATTTTTCCATAAAATAAAGTGACTAGAAACATGTATAAATCTCCACCCCCCCCCCTACTTCACTTGTTACAGAGATTGACCATTTTTCTCATCATATTATAGCCAAAGACGGAATGCTTAAAAAAAGAGCGGGTTCAAGTAAATAAACTACATTTGTTACATATGTAATTTACTTGATCTGAGATTCGGATAGATACAGATAATAAAATTTATACCCTCCATTACTTATCTACTCCCCCAATTCTATAATAAATAAAAAAAGAATCCTCCTTTACGGGATGCTAGGCGAGGTAGTCTCGGCATAAAGACAAAGAGCTTCAGATTACTTATGTCGCAGTTCCTATTTTTTTTATTTCATCCTAACTTAATACCATTTGATTGAATTTTAATTCAATTAGTATCAAGAAACCCCTGAATTAATAATTGGGCTAATTTAGGAAATAGAAAAGGGAAATTTGGGAATATGGGGGGTTTTCTTTCGTATTTTGATTTAGAATACATCATTGAAAATTCAAATAGATCTATTATGGTTTTTCTATTTTCTAAGTAATTAACTTACTTGAATATGAAGTGAGGGAGGGGTATAATCATATGCGGAAAAGCCCGTCCGGATTCCATTTGTAAAAAGATATGATTCAGAATTACAAAATGAGAAAAAATAATACTCTATCCAATATTACACTCATAAACAGAAGATTATTCAAAAAAGCAATCTGCATTTCGATATAATTTCTAATTAGAATGCGTATACTCTGGGACGGAAGGATTCGAACCTCCGAATAGCGGGACCAAAACCCGTTGCCTTACCACTTGGCTACGCCCCATTTCAACTTCTATTCTGTATTAATAAACACTAATATTGGTCTTGGTTGTTCGTCAATTCTAGTCCAAATATCAATCGAATAGATTCGATTTTTAATAGGATTTTGAGATGTGTATAAATTATAGAATGAAATTGAATTTATTGATCATTACATATAATTTCATTAAGATAGTATATTGTATGAAAGTATGATTTGATTTCTTTTATTCTCTTTTGAGAATTGAAAGATTTTTGGTTGGGTGGGTTTAAAGAATAAAGAAGGATTTTTTTGTCTACTTTACTTTTTTCATTTTTCCCTTATATCAATAACTCAATCAAAATGCAATTATCTCCAAGAACAAAACCCTTGTTATGCTTAATATTCTTAGTTTGATCAGTATCTGTCTTAACTCCGCCCCTTATTCGAGTAGTTTTTTCTTCGCGAAATTACCCGAGGCCTACGCCTTTTTAAATCCAATTGTAGATGTTATGCCAGTCATACCCCTGTTCTTTTTTCTCTTAGCCTTTGTTTGGCAAGCTGCTGTAAGTTTTCGATGAGATCGTTACTATAATACTGTCCTAGAAAAATGCATGATTTTTCTCCAAAAAAAAGCTAACAATTAATAAAATCAGATAAGCCTTACGGTATGAATCCTCGAGTCAAATATTTAAATTCGTGGCTATCCACGAGAAATCTGGATCGGCTCGTTCTGACTCTTTTCTAGCGCAAGACCCTATATGGTTTCCCCCACAATTATATAAGAAAATTTTGGTAATGAAAGACTTTATATTACAAATACAAATGCATTTCTGAATTTTTTTTTTATTTCTAGAAACCACTTCATTTTCACTATCTTGGTGTCAAAATAGAAGATGTGGTATAAAATAAAAACGGAGAATCTATTCTCTTTTTCCCCAAAAATGATCTTGGAGATTGTGTAATGCTTACTCTCAAACTCTTCGTTTACACAGTAGTGATATTCTTTGTTTCTCTCTTCATCTTCGGATTCCTATCGAACGATCCAGGACGTAATCCTGGACGTGAAGACTAAAAAAATAGAAAAAGGGTTTCCTTGTTTGATTTTGAAATTTTCTTAGGATTTTATCTATTCCACACCTTTAACTAGGAAAAAATCACAAGAGTTTGATAAATGCGAAAGATAAATAAAATATCAAATCAAGTCATCAACGGAAGCGGAAAGAGAGGGATTCGAACCCTCGGTACGAATAATTCGTACAACGGATTAGCAATCCGACGCTTTAGTCCACTCAGCCATCTCTCCCAATTGAAAAAGCTATATTACATTACACATAAAGTAAGGATTAAAAAAAGGTATTTCTTTAGATCTTCTCTCTTTATTATATAGATATATAAAACTTTTATCAGCAATATCAAATAAGGACTCGAAAGAAAAAGAAATATTTCCAATATAAAAAGAAAGAATACTTCTTTGATTTCGTCCGAAAGGGCCGTTTTTATTCTCACGGCCTGGCCGGGTCAGTACCTAGCCGGGCCTTTTTTGTTTTGTTTCAATGAATCATAATCATAGATAAAATGATTTGAAACAAAAATTCTTGTTATTGAAGCAACAACACCCAAAAGTAAGGGCTGTTTTATTTCCATTCTGGAATCAAAGTATTATTTCTTATTTTATTATTTACTTGAATTTTAATACTAGATTCGAATAAAAACCGAACTTATGGCTATGGATTCTTTTTTATGTTATAACTTAAGTGATTTTGTTGAGCCGTATTTATTTGCCAAAACTCCTCCATCAACAGACAAGATCGAACTTGTTATTTAAATGAGCCCCTCTTAATCTCGTTAAGTTCCCTGACGAAACACCTAATTCTCATGATTATTTCTTGATTATGCTTTTTTGCTTTGTTCGACAAAAGGTCTATTTATATACAATAATCGCATTATAGCGGGTATAGTTTAGTGGTAAAAGTGTGATTCGTTCTATTCACCCCTTATTATAGTTAAGGGGTCCTTCAGTTTGATTCCTATTCCGATGAAAAACTTTATTTCTTAAAAGGATTAAATCCTTTACCTCTCAACGACAGATTCGAGGAAAAATATACATTCTCGTGATTTTTATCCAAGAGTCCATTATGAGTTGAAAAATCGGATTATGAAATTACGAAACATAATTTTTAAAAAATTGGATCAATACTTCCAGTTGAATGAGTATAAGTAAGGAATCTATGGATGAAGATAGAAAGGTGAATTTTTTTCTAATCGTAACTAAATCTTCCATTTTTGATTTATAAAAGAGAGATTGAAACAAAATAGCTATTAAATGATGGCTTTGGTTTACTAGAGACATCAACATATTCATATTCTATTTTATATTGTTTTAGCTCGGTAGAAAGAAAATGCTTTTCCTTAGGATTCTCTCAAATAGAACTAGAGAACGAAGTAACTAGAAAGATTGTTATAATCCTCTTCCCTTTCTAGAGGGATCATCTAGAAAGCAAGTTGTTTTGAATGCATTCAGACAGAAAAGCTGACATAGATGTTATGGGACAAATTTTTTCATTCACGTTTTGGAATTTATACATCTTCCATAAAGGAGCCGAATGAAATAAAAGTTTCGTGTTCGGTTTTGAATTAGAG